ATATATTTTAATCAGAAGTGGCCTTTATGATAGGGTTGTCGGTGCCAAAGTTTGTTAAGTATAACAAAAATTTTATTAATGTATACTTTAATTAAGGGGTGGTTTTGATAATAGGATTGTCGGTGCCAAAGTTTGTAAGTAACAAAGTTTATTAATGTATAATAAAAAGTTTTAGTGTATACTTTAACTGGGGGGGGCTTTGATAATAGGATTGTCGGTGCCAAAGTTTATTAATGTATGGTTTGATGGGTAATAGCGCTATCGAGACTTCCTGGTTTTGGGGTTTGACAGGAATAATAAGGATCGCTCAGCGTAGGGGGGTAGGGGGGTTTAGCCGCGCAAAAGCCGGGGAGATCTTAGGTATCTGTGAGGAAAGAAACTGACCTTATGCACTTGATATCAATTATGCAATTCTTTATAGAATATCATTCCGCCATTATTATTGGGTCCGCTGGAGACCAAGATCTAGTTCGACCTTGTTAGACTTCTCGGTGTGCACTTGTATATGCAAGCTGAAAGGAAAAAAAAAAAGGAGAACCCTATGCATATAAGAGAACGCCCGGCTAGGTGGGTAACGAACAGTAAGATTGACACCATTAACCAGATGCATTACATTCGGCTTTCAGGGGGTGGTTTCTTAAGGATAGCCCATGAAATAGGAACCAGATGCAAGTAATAATTCACGAGATGCTACCTAATACGATATCTGCCCCTGACCATCATTAAGAGTATGCCTACTGATAAATCGTTGGTCGGTTCTTACTACATTAAACGGGACCGATGCTGAAATTTGGTGGGTAAAGACGGAGCCCGTGTTAGTTGGAGGTTTGTTGTTTAGCAATTAATCAGGTTAGAACGGTTCCGTTGGTGATTATCCGAGTCTTGCTTAATGTAAACCTTGGAACGGTACTGATGTATGAGGGCTTAAAATCACTTATGTTGATAATACATAGGATGTACTACCTGCGTGCAATAATAATATATGGGTCAGTACATAATATGCAATATTATACATAGTGGTGTAATATACACACACTGTATGGGGACATATGATTTACCATGTACACTGCGGCGTCAGAGGGTAGTTTAATTTAGAATCTTAGCTTTGGGAGTTAAGGGTGGGAGTTAAAATCTCCTCTCTCTGAGCACTAGGGAGGGGTTTAACCTCCGGCCTCCGGATTACAAGACCGGCGCTCTTACACTGAGCTACTAGGGCAGGCTCATTCGAGGGCTTTATTCTCAGCTCATCCGGCTAAGGGGGCCAAGACTAGGAAGATGGTGAAGTAGATAACTGAGGCGACTTGGCCAATGATAATGAAGGGGTGTTCTACAGGTATACCGCCAATTCAGGTGAGGATGAGTATGTCTGCTACTAGGGTTCAGAATAAGAATTGCGTAAGGGGTCGGAAGGTTAGTCCTCGCTGCTTAGAGGTATGTAGAATGGGGACGACTATGAGCACGAGGATAGAGAATAGCAGGGCGAGGACCCCGCCTAGCTTGTTGGGGATTGATCGTAGGATTGCGTAGGCGAAGAGGAAATATCATTCAGGCTTGATGTGGGGCGGGGTGACTAGTGGGTTGGCCGGTGTAAAATTATCTGGGTCTCCCAAGAGGTTGGGCGCAAATAGTGCCAAGGATGTTAGTCCTAGTAGTATAGCCACAAATCCCAATAGGTCTTTGTATGAGAAGTAGGGGTGGAATGAGATTTTATCGGCATCAGAGTTGATCCCTGCTGGGTTGTTAGACCCTGTTTCATGAAGGAAGAGGAGATGGATGACTGTTGCAGCTGCAATAACAAAGGGGAATAAGAAGTGAAAGGCAAAAAATCGTGTTAGGGTGGCATTATCTACGGAAAACCCACCTCAGATTCACTGCACAAGGGCGCCCCCTACGTAGGGCACGGCAGAAAGGAGGTTTGTGATGACTGTTGCACCTCAGAAGGATATTTGTCCTCATGGAAGAACGTAGCCCACGAAGGCAGTTATTATTGTGAGGAGTAGAAGGACAACCCCAATATTTCAGGTTTCTTTGTACAGGTAGGAGCCATAGTAAAGTCCTCGGGCAATGTGTATATAAATGCAGATAAAGAAGAAAGATGCTCCATTGGCGTGAATATTTCGGATAAGTCAGCCGTAGCTGACATCTCGGCAAATATGGCATACGGAGGAGAAGGCTGTTGAGATGTCAGAAGTGTAGTGCATGGCCAGGAAAAGTCCTGTGAGAATTTGGGTGGCTAAACATAAGCCCAGAAGTGAGCCAAAGTTTCATCACACTGAGATGTTTGAGGGCGCTGGAAGATCGACTAGTGCGTCATTAGCAATCTTTAGGAGGGGGTGGGTTTTTCGGAGGTTAGCCATTAGGTTCTTGTAGTTGAATAACAACGGTGGTTTTTCAAGTCATTAGTTTCGGTTAGAGTCCGAGCAGGAATTATGACTTATCTTGTGTCTTTATTTCTATTGGGGTTGGTTTTGGGTCTTGTAGCTGTTGCATCAAATCCTGCTCCCTACTTTGCTGCCCTGGGGTTGGTAGTGGCAGCGGGCGTGGGTTGTGGTGTTTTGGTGGGGCATGGGGGGTCGTTCTTGTCTTTAGTACTATTCTTGATTTACTTGGGGGGGATACTTGTAGTGTTTGCTTACTCAGCTGCTTTAGCTGCCGAGCCGTTCCCTGAGTCTTGGGGTGATCGTTCAGTTTTAGGTTATGTGGTGGCTTATGTGGTGGGGGTGGCTCTGGTGGCGGGTTGATTTTGGGGTGGGTGATACGAGACTTCATGAGTTGCGGTGGATGAGTTTAAGGAGTTTTCTGTTGTGCGAGGGGATACAAGCGGGGTGGCCCTAATATACTCTTCCGGTGGGGGGTTGTTGGTGGTGTGTGCATGGGTTCTCTTGCTAACACTATTTGTGGTACTAGAGTTGACTCGGGGTCTCAGTCGGGGAGCCCTTCGGGCAGTTTAGGTTGAGGTTAATAAGACAGCCAGGGTTGTTGAAAGGAAGAATAGGGTGAGGTATGTTTTAATCATCCCTTGTTGCATGTTGCTGGTTGTTGTAATTATGGGCAGATGGGTGGATACAACTCCTTTTGGTCCAATCTTTTCAAACCATGTTTGATCTACTATTTGGCTGGCAATGGCCTGACCGAGGGTTAGGTTAAGCTTGGGGGCTAGTCGGTGGACAATGGCGGGGAAAAAGCCTAATATGTTGGAGAAGTTGTGTGTAACAAGGTTGGGTGTGGTCTTAAACTGCTTGCTGGTCAAGGACGCAAGTTCTAGTGCAACAAGAAGACCTAAAATAGTGACCAGGAGGGCGGCTAGCTTTAGGGCGGGGGGTATTGTTATAACGGGGGTTTTAGAGGGGAGGAAGTTCGAGGTGATCAGAAGGCCTGCAACAATGCTTCCTCAGGCTAATCGCTTGATCGGGTTAATGACGGAGGGGTTATTTTCATTAATTGGTGAGATGGCTGTAAAACGAGGGTGCCCCATAGATACGAAAAACACAACCCGGAGGCTGTATACGGCTGTAAAAGAGGTGGCCAGTAGGGTAAGGGTTAGGGCTCAGGCGTTGAGGTGAGATGTATTCAAGGCTTCAATAATAGCATCTTTGGAGAAGAATCCTGCCAAGAAGGGAGTGCCGGTAAGTGCGAGGCTACCAATTGTAAGGCAGGAAGAGGTGAGGGGGGTGAGGTTGTGTATACCCCCCATTTTTCGGATGTCCTGTTCATCGTTTAGGCTGTGAATGATTGATCCCGAACACAGGAATAGTATGGCTTTAAAGAAGGCGTGGGTACAGATGTGAAGAAAGGCCAGCTGTGGCTGGTTAAGTCCGATGGTGACCATTATCAGTCCTAGTTGACTGGATGTGGAGAATGCGACGATTTTCTTGATGTCGTTTTGTGTCAGGGCGCAAGTAGCGGTGAATAGCGTGGTTAGGGCACCAAGGCATAAGCAGGTGGTAAGGGCCGTTTGGTTATTCTCCATAAGGGGGTGGAGTCGGATTAGCAGGAAAATGCCTGCAACAACCATGGTGCTAGAGTGCAGCAGGGCAGATACCGGCGTAGGACCTTCCATTGCGGAAGGGAGCCAGGGATGAAGTCCAAATTGTGCTGATTTGCCAGTGGCGGCTAAGATGAGGCCTATTAGTGGGAGTGTTAGGTCAAGGTCTTTTGATGAGGCGAATATTTGTTGAATTTCTCAAGAGTTGAGGTTTGTTGCAAATCAAGCCATGCTTAAGATAAGCCCAATATCTCCGACTCGGTTATACACAACGGCCTGTATGGCAGCTGTGTTGGCATCGGCTCGGCCGTATCATCACCCGATAAGGAGGAATGATATGATACCAACACCTTCTCAGCCGATAAACAGTTGGAACATATTGTTAGCAGTCACTAGAACGATTATGGCTACCAAAAACAGGAGGAGGTATTTAAAGAATCGGTTCATGTTGGGATCAGCGTGTATATATCATGATGCAAACTCAAGAATTGATCAGGTTACATAAAGGGCAATAGGGGTGAAGATGATGGAGTAGTGGTCAAATTTAAAGCTGAGGTTTACATCAAAGGTTGAGGTGTTCATTCATTGCCAGTTGGTAACAATTGTCTCCGTCCCCTGGTCAAGAAAAATGAATAGGGGGAGTAGGCTTACCAGGAAAGCCATCTTGACGGAAGTCTTAACGTGGGTAAGGGCTCAGTTTCCGGGTCGTTGGTTGGGGTCTAGGGTGGTCAAAAGGGGATAAATGAGAAGTGCCAAGATCATTAGAAGGGTTGAGCTTAAGATGAGTGTGGTTGGGTGCATAGCTGCTACTTGGAGTTGCACCAAGAGTCTTTGGTTCCTAAGACCAACGGATGAGCTATTATCCTTTAGAAGCACGAGTGAACCACGGAGTTTAACCGAGGGGGTAGAAGATTAGCAGTCCCTACTGTCAACAGACTTCTCTCGGTGGATAAGAGGGCTTTAACCTCTGTCTTTAGAATCACAATCTAATGCTTTAGTTAAACTATATCTACAGAAACACCAGCCTCATATGAGTTCCGGTTTTAGGATTAGGAGGATGATGGGGATAAGATGTAGGGTGATAAGCAGGTGCTCACGGGTGTGGGTGGGTTCAAGGGCAATAATATGAGAAGGTAGGGGCCCTCGTTGGGTTATTAGGAATAAATAGAGGGAATAGCTGGCTGTAATCAGCGTTCCGACTCCTGTGAGGAGAAGAGTTCAGTGTGATCAGTTAAACATGGTGGTGATGATTATTAGTTCCCCCATTAGATTAGGAAGAGGTGGGAGGGCTAGGTTGGCTAAACTGGCTACAAATCACCAGGTGGTTATTAGAGGGAGAATTATTTGTATCCCTCGGGCTAGAAGTATGGTCCGGCTGTGTGTTCGTTCGTAGCTTGTATTTGCTAGGCAGAATAGTGCTGAAGAGGCAAGGCCGTGTGCAATTATAAGGATAATTGCGCCAGTAAATCCCCAGGGTGTTTGAACTAGAATGCCCCCTGCGACCAATCCTATATGTCCTACGGAGGAGTAAGCGATCAGTGACTTCAGGTCCGTTTGACGGAGGCAAATGGATCCGGTTATAATAATACCTCAGAGGGCTAGGACAATGAATGGATATGCTAGTTCCTTGGTTAGGGGGTCTAGCATAATTATTATTCGTATTATGCCGTATCCGCCCAGCTTAAGAAGGACGGCAGCTAGGACCATAGAGCCTGCGATTGGGGCTTCTACATGGGCTTTGGGGAGTCAAAGGTGGACGCCGTATAGGGGTATTTTTACAAGAAAGGCCAGGAGACAGGCAGCTCACCATAGCTTATCCCCTCATGTTAGAAGGTGGAGGGGCTGTGTATATTGCAGTGTCAGCATGGATAGTGTCCCATTGTCATTTTGTAGGAGGAGGAGGGCTACAAGGAGGGGCAGGGAGCCGGCTAAGGTGTAGAATAAGAAGTAGGTGCCAGCACTGAGGCGTTCTGTCTGGTTGCCCCACCGGGTGATGATGATTAGAGTTGGAAGAAGTGTGGCTTCAAATATGATATAAAACATAATGATCTCTGTGGCACCAAATGCTAAGATTAAGAATATCTGAAGAGAGACTAAGAGAGAGATGTAGGTCCGTTGGCGACTAAGGGGCTCTGGGTTGATGTGGTTCTGACTTGCGAGGATTATTAAGGGAAGTAGTCAGCAGGTTAATACTAGGAGGGGCGTCGACAAGGGGTCTGTGGCTAAATAAAGGTTGGAGGAGGTTCAGCCGGTTTCTGATGACCACTTGAGCCAGGATAAGCTCGCTAGTGCAATAAGTAGGCTTTGGGCAGTTGATGTTGCTCATAATCACTTTGCAGGACTAAGCCAGATTGTGGGAAATAGCATTAGTGTTGGGATGAGAATTTTTAACATTGGAGAAGGTTGAGGCTTTGGAGGCGGTCCGTACCGTGTGTCCGTGCAGTTGCTACTAGTAGGGCCAGGCCTGCGCTGGCTTCACAGGCTGAGAAGGCTAGCAACAGCATAGGGGCTACCGAATAACCGGTTGCTTCTATTTGAAGTGCCCAGAGGGATAGGGCAATAAATAGAGAGAGTATTATTCCTTCTAGGCAAAGAAGGGCTGAGAGAAGGTGGGTGCGGTGGAATGCGAGTCCTATCAGTCCTAGAACAAAGGCTGAGGTAAAGCTGAAGTGTACTGGTGTCATAAGGCGGTCATGGACTTAAACCATGGTCTTTTGAGCCGAAATCAAGGGTCTTATTTTTGGACTAACTGCCTATTCAGCCCATTCTAGGCCTCCTTGGGTTCACTCGTAAATCAAGCCAAGGGTGAGTAAGGCAAGGACGGCGGCGGATCAAGCAAGTGTTAGGGTGGGGGTGTCTAGTTGGTCTCCTCATGGGAGGGGTAGAAGAAGGGCGATCTCTAGGTCAAATAAAAGAAATAAAATGGCGATAAGGAAAAAGCGCAGGGAAAAAGGTAGTCGGGCAGATCCTAGGGGGTCAAATCCGCATTCATAGGGGGACAGTTTCTCTGCATCCGGTGTGATCTGTGGTAGTCAGAAAGAAACAGTAGCCAGTACTATGGATAGTGCGATGGTGATGGTAACAATTGTTGTGATTAAGTTCATTATCTTTCCTTGGGTTTTAACCAAGACCGGGTGATTGGAAGTCACTTATACGCATTAATACTAGAAAGACTATGAGCCTCATCAGTAGATAGAGACGTAAAGGAATAGTCAGACTACGTCCACAAAGTGTCAATATCAGGCGGCAGCTTCAAAGCCAAAGTGATGTTCTGATGTAAAGTGGTATTGAATCTGTCGAAGCAGACAGACGGCTAGGAAGGTGGAGCCAATAATTACGTGTAGGCCGTGGAAGCCTGTGGCTACAAAGAAAGTGGAGCCATATACGCCGTCAGCGATTGTGAAGGGCGCTTCGTAGTACTCCATACCTTGGAGAAAGGTGAAGTAAAATCCCAGTAAAATAGTTAGGGTAAGAGATTGGATGGCCTGTTTTCGTTCACCTTCCATAATGCTGTGGTGGGCTCATGTAACGGTAACACCAGATGCTAGGAGGACTGCGGTGTTCAGTAGCGGGACTTCAAAGGGGTCAAGAGTAATAATGCCCGTGGGGGGTCAGCAGCCCCCTAGTTCGGGTGTGGGGGCAAGACTAGAATGATAGAAGGCTCAAAAGAAACCCAAGAAAAAGAATACCTCGGAGGTGATAAATAGAACTATGCCGTAGCGTAGGCCTTTTTGGACGGGGGGCGTGTGGTGTCCTTGGAATGTGCCCTCTCGAATAATATCTCGTCATCATTGGTATATAGTGAGAAGTATAAGAATATTTCCTATAGCTAGGAGTGTGAGCGAGTGGAAGTGGAATCAGACTGCAGTGCCTGATGTGAGTAAAAGGGCGGCAATTGCGCCGGTTAGGGGTCAGGGGCTTGGATCGACCATGTGGTATGCGTGTGCTTGGTGTGCCATTAGACGTTTTCTTGTAGGTAAAGGCTTAATAGGAGGACGAAGACGTAGGCTTGAATTATGGCAACGGCGATCTCAAGAAGGGTAAGCAGGAATAGGACAATAGCAGTAAGGATTGCCACTGTTGGCATCAGGGGTAGAAGAACAAAGGCTGCTGTTGCAATTAGTTGAATTAGAAGGTGGCCTGCCGTAAGGTTGGCTGTAAGCCGTACGCCTAGAGCAAGGGGGCGGATGAAGAGGCTAATTGTTTCGATGATGATAAGAACCGGGATAAGTGGGACAGGGGTTCCTTCAGGTAAGAGGTGTCCCAGGGCGGCAGTTGGTTGGTTTCGTATGCCGATAATTACTGTTGCAAGTCATAGTGGGACTGCAAGGCCCATATTTAGGGAGAGCTGCGTGGTCGGGGTGAAGGTGTATGGAAGAAGGCCTAATATATTCAGGGTGATTAGGAATAGTATTAAAGAGGTCAGCATTACTGCTCACTTATGGCCTCCTAGGTTCAAGGGGAGAAGAAGCTGTTGGGTGAATCGGTTGATAAACCATCCTTGTAATGTGATAAGGCGGTTGTTTAGTCACCGGGCAGAGGGGGTTGGGAAGAGAATTCATGGGAGGGTTAGTGCTACAGCAATGAGTGGGATGCCCAGGTATGTGGGGCTTATAAATTGGTCAAAGAAGCTTAGTGTCATGGTCAGTTTCAGGGTTCAGGTTTAGCTTTTTCAGTGCTTTGTGAGGTAGGCTCATTTGTGAAGGTGTGGCCAAGGACTTTGGGGGGAATAACAGTTAGGAAAACCAGTCATGAGAATACCAAGATGGCAAATCAGGGGGCGGGGTTGAGTTGGGGCATGTCACTAGGGGTGGTTGGGGGCCACCAATCTTTAGCTTAAAAGGCTAACGCTATTCCCTATTTAGCTTCTTAGTGAGGCATCTTCAAGTATTATAGTGGATCATTTCTCGAAGTGTTCAAGGGGCACTGCTTCGACAACGATGGGCATGAAGCTGTGGTTAGCACCGCAAATTTCAGAACACTGTCCGTAGAACACCCCGGGTCGAGAGGCAATAAAGGCTGTTTGATTTAAACGTCCGGGGACGGCGTCTATTTTTACACCTAAAGAAGGGACAGCTCAGGAATGAAGGACATCTTCAGCTGAGACTAGAACTCGGATTGGAGATTCCACGGGGACCACTATTCGGTGGTCTGCTTCTAACAGGCGAAATTGCCCGGGGATTAGGTCTTGGGTGGGGATTATGTAGGAGTCAAAGCCCAGGTCCTCATAGTCAGTGTATTCGTAACTTCAGTATCACTGGTGTCCCATTGCTTTGATGGTAAGGTGGGGGTCATTAATTTCGTCTATAAGATAGAGAATTCGGAGGGAGGGGAGAGCGATAAGAATAAGAATAACTGCTGGAAGGATAGTTCAAACGATCTCAATTTCTTGAGAATCGAGGATATATTTGTTAGTAAGTTTAGTAGAGACTATTGCTACGATGATATAAAGCACTAGTGTGCTGATAAGAAGAACAATCATAAGAGCATGGTCGTGGAAGTGAAGAAGTTCTTCTATTACAGGTGAGGCCGCGTCTTGGAATCCTAGTTGTGAGGGATGTGCCATTGTAGCTAAGTGCTCAAGACACGCGGGGTTTTAACCCACAATTCTGCCTTGACAAGGCAGTGTAATATACTAGTTTTACTAGTGTCTTATGGAAGAAAGTGGCAGAGTGGTTATGCGGTTGGCTTGAAACCAGCACACGGGGGTTCAATTCCTCCCTTTCTCGTTAGGCTGCTTGTACTTGTACAAACGCCGGTTCCTCGAATGTGTGATAGGGCGGAGGACACCCGTGCAGTCATTCTACGTTTGTTGAGGTCAGCTCAATTGATGCGACCTCCCGTTTGGCGGCAAAGGCTTCTCAAAGGATAAATAAGAATATAATTACAGCAACGAGGGAGATGAGGGACCCGATTGAAGAGACAGTGTTTCAGAGTGTGTAGGCATCGGGGTAATCAGAGTACCGTCGTGGTATTCCCGCAAGGCCTAGGAAATGTTGGGGGAAGAAGGTTAAATTTACGCCAATAAACATAATTCCAAAGTGGATTTTAGTTCATGTGCTGTGAAGAGTATATCCGGTGAATAGGGGGAATCAGTGCACGAAAGCGCCTATAATGGCGAAAACAGCTCCTATTGATAGAACGTAGTGGAAGTGGGCGACTACGTAGTAGGTGTCATGAAGGACGATATCCAGGGAGGAATTTGCTAGGACAATGCCTGTCAGTCCTCCCACTGTAAATAGGAAAATAAACCCCAGGGCCCAAAGAAGTGGCGTCTCTCATTTGATTGAACCGCCATGCAATGTGGCTAACCAGCTAAACACTTTTACGCCCGTAGGAATGGCAATGATCATAGTGGCAGATGTAAAGTAGGCACGAGTGTCAACATCCATCCCGACAGTAAACATATGGTGGGCCCAGACGATAAAGCCTAGGAGCCCAATGGCTATCATAGCTCAGACTATTCCCATATACCCGAAGGGTTCTTTCTTGCCGGAGTAGTATGCAACAATGTGGGAGATCATACCAAAACCGGGGAGAATTAGAATGTAGACTTCCGGATGACCAAAGAATCAGAAGAGGTGTTGATACAGGATTGGATCTCCCCCGCCCGCTGGGTCAAAGAAAGTGGTGTTCAGATTCCGGTCTGTGAGTAGCATGGTAATACCTGCTGCTAGGACAGGAAGGGAAAGCAGTAGAAGGACTGCGGTAATTAAGACGGCCCAGACAAAAAGAGGGGTTTGATACTGGGAAATAGCTGGGGGTTTCATATTAATAATGGTTGTAATAAAATTAACGGCCCCCAAGATAGAGGAAATACCAGCTAAGTGGAGGGAGAAAATAGTTAAATCGACGGAGGCTCCTGCGTGGGCGAGGTTGCCTGCCAGAGGGGGGTAGACTGTTCATCCTGTGCCGGCACCGGCTTCAACTCCGGACGAGGCCAGGAGAAGGAGAAAGGAGGGGGGAAGGAGCCAAAAGCTCATATTATTCATTCGGGGAAATGCCATGTCGGGGGCCCCGATTATAAGTGGGATTAATCAGTTTCCAAAGCCTCCAATCATAATTGGCATAACTATAAAGAAAATCATAACGAAGGCGTGGGCCGTGACGATCACATTATAAATCTGATCATCCCCCAGAAGAGCCCCGGGTTGGCTTAGTTCCGCTCGGATTAAAAGGCTTAGGGCTGTGCCGACTATTCCGGCTCAGGCACCAAATACTAAATAAAGGGTGCCAATGTCTTTGTGGTTGGTTGAGAAAAATCATCGTGTGATTGCCACAGGTAAGGTGGCTGAGAGTTAAGCGGTGGATTGTAACCCCACGAACAGAGGTTTAAACCCTCTCCTTATCAAGCCTTGTGGTGTACTTACATGTCAGATTGCAAACCTGAAGAAGTAGGCTAACAGCCTACCGGGGCTTTCCCCCGCCTCGCCACCCCGGTGGCGGGGGAAAGTAGGTGGATGCTCGCTGGATAGAGCGCTTAGCTGTTAACTAAGAGTTTGTAGGATCGAGGCCTTCCCACCTAGAAAGGCTTTAGCTTAATTAAAGTGTCTGGGTTGCATTCAGAAGATGTGGGATAGAGTCCCGCAAGTCTTAACAAGGGCTGGGAGATTCTCACTCCCGCTTAGAACTTTGAAGGTTCTTGGTCTTAGTACTATCCTAAGCCCTTGTTATAAGTTTAGTAAGGCAGCTATGGCTGGGGTAAGGGGAAGTAGGCCTAGGGCTAACATAGTGACAAGCGATAGTGGTAGGGTGATATGGGTAAAGTCCAGTCGTCAGGGGGTAGTGGCGGCGAGGGTGTTGGGTCAGATAGTTAAGGTTATGGCATAACATAGTCGTAGGTAGAAGTATAGGCTGAGAAGGGCTGTCATGGCAGCTAGTGTGGCGGATATTGGTAGCCCTTGCTTTGTCAGTTCTTGTAGAATTAGTCACTTAGGTATAAATCCTGAGAGAGGCGGGAGGCCTCCAAGTGATAGAAGGACTAGGATGGCTAGTGCGGCCAGGGCTGGTGCTTTAGTTCAGGAGATTGCAAGGGCATTGATGGTTAGGGAGTTATTAGTTTTTAGTGTTATAAAGGCTGAAGATGTTATGATAATATATATGATCAGGCTCAGGAGGGTGAGGGAAGGCGCGAATTGTATGATTAGCACTATTCATCCAAGGTGGGCGATTGAGGAGTATGCTAGGATCTTACGTAGTTGGGTTTGGTTAAGTCCCCCTCAGCCCCCAACGAGAGTTGATAGGAGTCCCAGTGTGACAACTAGGGAGGAGTTAACGGTTGGGGCTACCTGGAGCATAAGTGCAAAGGGTGCAAGCTTTTGTCAGGTTGAAAGGATTAACCCGGTGGTGAGGTCTAAACCTTGAAGAACTTCTGGGAGTCAAAAGTGTACTGGTGCCAGGCCTACCTTAAGTGCAAGGGCCAGCATGGCGGTTGTAGCTGCAATTGGGTGGGTTAATTGTTGAATATCCCATTCTCCAACCAGTCAAGCATTAGTGGTGCTAGCGAATAGGATTATGGCTGCAGCGGTGGCTTGTGTTAAGAAGTATTTTGTTGTAGCTTCAACTGCTCGGGGGTGGTATTGTCGTGCTATGAGAGGAATGATGGCAAGGGTGTTGATTTCAAGTCCTATTCATGCAAGAAGTCAGTGGGAGCTGGCAAAGGTGAGGACTGTGCCCAGGCCGAGGCTTGAAAGCAAGATGGTGAGTACATAAGGGTTCATTAGTGAGGGAAGGATTTTAACCAACATATTTGGGGTATGGGCCCAAAAGCTTATTTAGCTGACCTTACTAGAAAGTGGTGTAGTGGAAGCACCAAGAGTTTTGATCTCTTGAGGATGGGTTCGACCCCCTTCTCTCTAGAATTGAGGGGACTTGAACCCCTATCAGCCACGCTATCAAGGTGGTCCTTAAACATTCAGGCACAATTCCTGCAGTATTAAAGCTGTGGTGGTAGGCCGGCTAGTGCGATTGGGAGTGCAAGGTGTCATAGGACAAGTGCCAGGGTTATAGGTAGGAAGCTTTTTCAAACTAGGTGTATGAGCTGGTCGTACCGAAAGCGGGGGTATGAGGCTCGCACCCATAAAAAGACCACGGATAGTAGGGCGGCTTTTGTTATTAGATTTATGGCTGTTAGTTCGGGGAAGGCGGGGATATGTGATGCCCCCAGAAATAGGATGGTTGAGAGCGTATTTATGAGAAGGATGTTGGCATACTCCGCCAGAAAAAAAAGGGCGAAGGGTCCTCCGGCGTATTCTACATTAAACCCAGAGACTAGTTCTGATTCCCCCTCTGTGAGGTCAAAGGGTGCACGGTTTGTCTCAGCTAGCGTTGAAATATATCATATGGCAGCAAGGGGCCAGGCTGGAACGAGCAATCAGATGCTTTCTTGAGCAACATTGAAAGTCTGAAGTGTAAAACCCCCCGTGAAAATAATCACGCTAAGTAAGATAAGGCCTAGGCTTACTTCGTAGGAAATAGTTTGTGCTACGGCTCGAAGGGCCCCGATTAAAGCATACTTAGAATTAGAGGCTCAGCCTGAGCCAAGAATCGAATATACGGCAAGGCTTGACAAGGCAAGGACAAAGAGTACCCCTAGGCCTAGATCAGTGACGGGGTAGGGAATGGGCATGGGGGCCCATAAGGTAAGTGCGAGTGTCAAGGCAAGTATTGGTGTGGCGAGGAATAGGAAGGGGGAGGAGGTAGACGGTCGAACCGGTTCTTTAATAAAGAGCTTAACCCCATCTGCAATAGGTTGAAGCAACCCATAGGGGCCGACAATGTTAGGTCCTTTCCGAAGTTGTATATACCCGAGAACTTTCCGTTCCAGGAGGGTGAGGAAAGCAACTGCCAGGAGAACGGGCACGATGTAGGCAAGGGGGTTAATAACGTGGGTGATTAGGGTCGTGATCATAGCTAAGGAGAGGGTTTGAACCTCTGAGAAAAAGGGCTTAGGCCTTTCGCAATTACCGGGCTCTGCCACCTTAGCGCGCCGTTATCTCAGGCACACCTTGGTGTGCCCCCTTGCCTGTTTTAGTTGCCTTCATCAGGTGGGGGTGGGGCGTGCCTTAAGCATGGGCCCCTTCTTTCCGGTCCTTTCGTACTAGGAAACATCACTTCATAGATAGAAACTGACCTGGATTACTCCGGTCTGAACTCAGATCACGTAGGACTTTAATCGTTGAACAAACGAACCCTTAATAGCGGCTGCACCATTAGGATGTCCTGATCCAACATCGAGGTCGTAAACCCCCTCGTCGATAGGGACTCTGGGAGAGGATTGCGCTGTTATCCCTAGGGTAACTCGGTCCGTTGATCGGCGTTCGCCGGATCATTTCTGGTCAGAAATTCTGGTGCTTAGAGCTGTAGCTCTCGGCTGTGGGGGCAGTGCCCCCAGTCCACATGGGGGCTTTGTTTTCCCCCGCGGTCGCCCCAACCAAAGACATATGGGCTAGGGGTCACTGCGTTTTTACTTGTTAACTCAAGGTTGCTTGACGTGATCTGCCTGGTGTCTAAAGCTCCATAGGGTCTTCTCGTCTTATGTACTTATGCCCGCTTCTGCACGGGCAGATCAATTTCACTGACTTGGAAGAGGAGACAGCTAAGCCCTCGTGATGCCATTCATACAGGTCTTCATTTAAAAGACAAGTGATTGCGCTACCTTCGCACGGTCAAAATACCGCGGCCGTTAAACCCATAGTCACAGGGCAGGCGGGACCTCTTATGCTTTGATTTGCAAGAGGCGATGTTTTTGGTAAACAGGCGAGGCTTGTGTTTGCCGAGTTCCTTCTCTTCCTTTGGGTCTTTCCTTGTGGGCACTCCTGTGTGGGTTTAACGATTAGTTTTGTAGGCTCTTCTTGGTTTCTCTTCTGGCCTGCATTTCCCTCTTGGTTTGGGTTCGTTATTTGTCGGTGGGGGGTCCGGTCCGACTTACACATGTGCTGGGAGAGGGTTGTTCCCTCTTATTACTCATTCTAGCATAATCTCTTCCATGGGGGCATGGAACGGCTTAGTACGGTTAGGGGGTAGGATTCCTTATCAAAATAAGAGGTTCGTGTCTGTCTGAGCTTTAACGCTTTCTATGCAGGTGGCTGCTCTTAGGCCCACTGTAACAGGTTACCTTAGTAATTATGATCCTTAGCCGCCTGTTAAGGTTGTGTCCTTGTTCAAAGGAGCTGTACCTCCTTTGACTAACTCCCTTGGTTTCTATGGGACGAGGTTAGTTTTACCTTAGGGTCCTAAGAAAGCCAGGGGGCTGAACTTCTATTCATTTCCTAAGCAACCAGCTATAACTAGGCTCGATAGGTTTATCACCTCTACTCGGGGCTCTTCCCACTCTTTTGCCACAGAGACGGGTTGGCCCTATAATAGGCTGTCCCGGAGTAGCTCGTCTAGTTTCGGGGGCCTGAACTAAAGTTCTCTTTGCTCGGGTTTGCTGGCTAAATCATGATGCAAAAGGTACGAGATTTAATCTCTGCTTTTCTAGGCTTAAATGGGTTGTTTCAGTTCTCTTTCAGCTTTCCCTTGCGGTACTTTCTCTGTTGCTCAATTATTCCCTTTTCTGTCGCCAATACTAAGGGGGAAAAATGGTTTGTTGACTTAATTCTAAGTTTTGTGGGGGTATGTATGTTGTGGTGTTAGACCAAATGTGTGGGCTAGCTAGTCAGCTCAGGGTGACCCGATTTGCACGGATGTCTTCTCGGTGTAAGGGAGGTGCTCTTCTGTCTTAGCTACACTCTGGTTATTCCAAGTGCACCTTCCGGTACACTTACCATGTTACGACTTGCCTCCCCTTTGTTCGGTTAACTTCTTAGTTAGAAGGGTAGATTGAACTTGGGGAGAGTGACGGGCGGTGTGTGCGCGCCTCAGAGCCAGTTTCAATAGAACTCTCTGCTTTCTGTTTACTGCTAAATCCACCTTCGGACGCTGGTTTCACAGCGTGGTTCGTAATGCTCTAATTTAGAGAATGTAGCCCATTTCTTCCCACCCCATGCGCTACACCTCGACCTGACGTTTTGGGTCATGCCCATTTTGCTTACTATAAATCCTTCACAGGGTAAGCTGACGACGGTGGTATATAGGCGGGGAAAACAAGAGGTGGTGAGGTTGAACGGGGGTTATCGGTTCTAGAACAGGCTCCTCTAGGTGGGTCTGAGGCACCGCCAAGTCCTTTGGGTTTTAAGCTGGCGCTTGTAGTTCCCTGGCGGATGTTAGTTGTATGTTTCCATCAAAGTTTACGGCTAGGCATAGTGGGGTATCTAATCCCAGTTTGTATCATAGCTGTCGTGGGTTCAGGTGGTGATTAAAGCTGCTTTCGCAGTGGGGCTTCGTGCCCCCAGGTGCGTATGACAGCCAAGGGGGTGTTCGGCTTTATTAAATATAATTCCTAACCACTCTTTACGCCGGTGATTATCAACTAGGGCCTCTCGTATAACCGCGGTGGCTGGCACGAGTTTTACCGGCCCTCTTAACCTTAACTAAGTCAAGCTTTCGCTTATAGCTTAATATCTATCACTGCTGAGTTTCCTTGGGGGTGTGGCTTAGCAAGGCGTCTTGGGCTGCCGGGGCGTGCCTGATGCCAGCTCCTCGTCCCCGGGCAGGGGATTAAGGGCATCCTCACAGGAGTGCGGAGACTTGCATGTGTAAGTTCAGTTAAAGCTGATAATAAAGTCAGGACCAAGCCTTTGTGCCTGCGGGACTTTCTAGGGTCCATCTTAACAGCTTCAGTGTTATGCTTTAGTTAAGCTACGCCAGC